AAAGATCAAATCTTTGATGATTCCATCATACATGATGGAATTTCGAAAACTTCTGGATAGGTATCCTACATCTGAACTGAATTCTTTCTGGTTAAAGAATCTCTTTCTAGTTCTTCTGGAACAATTAGGAGATTCTCTGGAAGAAATACGGGGTTCTACTTCTGGTGGCAACATGCTATTGGGTGGTGGTCCCGCTTATGGGGTCAAATCAATACGTTCTAAGAAGAAATATTGGAAGATCAATCTCATCGATCTTGTAAGTATCATACCAAATCCCATCAATCGAATCATTTTTTCGAGAAATACGAGACATCTAAGTCGTACAAGTAAAGAGATCTATTCATTGATAAGAAAAAGAAAAAACGTGAACGGTGATTGGATTGATGAGAAAATAGAATTCTGGGTCGCGAACAGTGATTCGATTGATGATGAAGAAAGAGAATTCTTGGTTCAGTTCTCCACCTTAACGACAGAAAAAAGGAGTGATCAAATTCTATTGAGTCTGACTCATAGTGATCATTTATCAAAGAATGACTCTGGTTATCAAATGATTGAACAACCGGGATCAATTTCCTTACGATACTTAGTTGACATTCATCAAAAGGATCTAATGAATTATGAGTTCAATAGATCCTGTTTAGCAGAAAGACGGATATTCCTTGCTCATTATCAGACAATCACTTATTCACAAACCTCGTGTGGGGCTAATAGTTTTCATTCCCCATCTCCTCATGGAAAACCCTTTTCGCTCCGCTTAGCCCTATCCCCTTCTATAGGTATTTTAGTGATAGGTTCTATAGGAACTGGACGATCCTGTTTGGTCAAATACCTAGCGACAAACTCCTATGTTCCTTTCATTACGGTATTTCCGAACAAGTTCCTGAATGACAAGCCTAAAGGTTATCTTATTGATGATATCGATATTGATGATAGTGACGATATTTATGATGACCTTGATATTGCTACGGAGCTGCTAACTATGTATAGGACGCCAAAAATAGACCGATTTGATATCACCCTTCAATTCGAATTAGCAAAAGCAATGTCTCCTTGCATAATATGGATTCCAAACATTCATGATCTGCATGTGAATGAGTCGAATTACTTATCCCTCGGTCTATTAGAGAACTATCTCTCCAGGGATTGTGAAAGATGTTCCACTGGAAAGATTCTTGTTATTGCTTCGACTCATATTCCCCAAAAAGTGGATCCCGCTCTAATAGCTCCGAATAAATTAAATACATGCATTAAGATACGAAGGCTTCTTCTTCCACAACAACGAAAGCACTTTTTCATTCTTTCATATACTAGGGGATTTCACTCGGAAAAGAAGATGTTCCATACTAACGGATTCGGGTCCATAACCATGGGTTCCAATACGCGAGATCTTGTAGCACTTATCAATGAGGCCCTATCAATTAGTATTACACAGAAGAAATCCATTATAGAAACTCATACAATTAGATCAGCTCTTCATAGAAAAACTTGGGATTTTCGATCCCAGATAAGATCGGTTCAGGATCATGGGATCCTTTTCTATCAGATAGGAAGGGCTGTTGCACAAAATGTACTTCTAAGTAATTGCCCCATAGATCCTATATCTATCTATATGAAGAAGAAATCATGTAAGGGAGGGGATTCTTATTTGTACAAATGGTACTTCGAACTTGGAGCGAGCATGAAGAAATTAACGATACTTCTTTATCTTTTGAGTTGTTCTGCCGGATCGGTCGCTCAAGATCTTTGGTCTTCATCCAGACACGATGAAAAAAATTGGATCACTTCTTATGGATTCGTTGAGAATGATTCTGATCTAGTTCATGGCCTATTACTATTATTACTATTAGAAGTAGAAGGCGCTCCGGCTCTGGCGGGATCCTCACGGACAGAAAGAGATTGCAGTCAGTTTGATAATAATCGAGTGACATTACTTCTTCGGTCCGAACCAAGGAATCAGTTAGATATGATGCAAAATGGATCTTGTTCTATCGTTGATCAGAGATTTCTATATGAAAAATACGAATCGGAGTTTGAAGAAGGGGAAGGGGCCCTCGATCCGCAACAGATAGAGGAGGATTTATTCAATCACATAGTTTGGGCTCCTAGAATATGGCGCCCTTGTGGCAATCTATTTGATTGTATCGAAAGGCCCACTGAATTGGGATTTCCCTATTGGACTGGGTCATTTCGGGGAAAATGGATCATTTATCATAAAGAGGATGAGCTTCAAGAGAATGATTCGGAGTTCTTGCAGAGTGGAACCATGCAGTACCAGACACAAGATAAATCTTCCAAAGAACAAGGTTTTTTTCGAACAAGCCAATTCATTTGGGACCCTGCGGATCCATTCTTTTCCCTATTCAAAGATCAGCCCTTTGTCTCTGTGTTTTCACGTCGAGAATTCTTTGCAGATGAAGAGATGTCAAAGGGGCTTATTGCTTCCCAAACAAATCCTCCTACATCTATATATAAACGCTGGTTCATCAAGAATACGCAAGAA